CTTAGTAGCGGGGTCGGGGGAAAGAATAGGAAAGGTGATTTCACTATATTTCTGACCAGGAACAGGGCCTATGACAAGAATATTTTTTTGATTGGGGCGATAGCTCTGAAAAGACAGATTGCCCATCTTTTCTTTTATCTCGGGGGAAATACGATCGGGAGGGGCTAATTCAAAACCCTCTGGTAAAATAAGAACAGCTCCCACATTCAGGACTCCTTTTTTACCATTAGCAAGAACTTGTTTCACTTGCATATCATAAGGAATTCGAACAACTGCTTCAAATACAGTATCGGGAAGTACCGCTTGCGGAACCTCAATATCCACCGGTTTATTAGCTAAATGGCAATTGGCGCATACAATACGTCCAGTCGCTTCTCGTGGATTTTCATAACCCTGCTGTGCAAAAATGGGATATGCATTTGAAATGGATGTACGAGTGATGATATATATCATGAGCGATATGGAAATAGATCGAGTAATTTGTTCCTTTATCCAAGAAAAAGTATTTCTAGTTTGCATGGTCCAACCATTGATCCCGAAAATATATTTATACAATAAATTTGGGTAGGTCACTAATGGAGTTTCCTATCCACGATTCTGTTATTTACTGGAATAATTTGTTTTGACTCAATTAATATATATAGGAATATAGGATGAATCTCCGGGATGGGTAGAAATAGAAAGCGATTTTCAATGCTTTGCTTATGTACAACTGCAAAGTAAGAAACATTATAATTGGATTAGGTAGATAATTTTTCAGTCATTCATTGAATGATAAATCACTACAAGTGACGGAGATACGCGATTTAAATAACGGAAAATCCAATATTTTAAAATTGTATCTAGAATGACTGGAAAAGTGGAAACAAGGCCAGATATAATTTGATCATTATGAACAAATCCAAAATCCTTGTAGACAAAGCCAATCATCAGTTCCCAACCATGGGGCGAATGAAATCCGATACATAAATCAGTTAATAAAAGAAGAGAAAAAGCTTTTATTGTGTCACTTAAGTTATATAGGAATTCTTGAGCCCAAGAATTAAGAATAACGAGTTCTTTATTACCCAAAATAGAATAACCACTTAGAATAATGAAACATATTATATTTGTCGAGAAGTGCAAAATCGTATGAATACGACCCTCGTTGTGTATCTTGATTAATTGGATTGTTTCTTTGTGAATTCCTATACGAAGGTTTTGTAGATGTGTCTCCGAGTATTCCTTGATCATTTCCTCTAAGAAGAGGAGTTCCTCTAATTCTATGAATTTTTCTAGAATACTCTTTTCTTCAAGATCATTCAAAAAAGTTTCGGATTGCCTAGTGTTCCACCAATTAGTAACCCATGATTCCAGACTTTTTTGAAAGGAGAGAGAAATCCACCAGGGCAAAAATACTATAGATGCAAGATATAAAAGAGGAGTGAATGCTTTCTTTTTTGCCATTTTTTCATCTGTGAATTGTTAATGAACCCATCTCATTCGTCGACTCTATGTAATCTAATATTTCTCTCACGCATCAGTTCTATTACAAGTTATCAAACCTATGAATCTATTCACTCTTTTTTATTTGTGATTTCGTGGTTAGGCCTTGAATCTAGAAAAAAATACGGAAAAAGATGAAAAATTCGAATGAATATATATGAATAAATAATATAATAAAAATTGTTTCCCTATATCTCAATCAGTCAAATTCGAAGCATATATCTCTTTTCGATGAACGCCCGGAAAAACCACTTTAAATAATGAATATGAATAGTATTCAGATTTTGAGACAAAAGAACTCTTTTTCTATCATTCTCCTTTTCTATCATTCTCCTTTTCTATCATTCTCCTTTTCTATCATTATATAAAAAAACCTCTAATATTTCGAAAAAATTTAACTGACTATGAGTAGTCATCGATAGAATAATTGAGGTAATTTTCTGAAAAATATTGTGAAAAATGAGTGACAAAAAACGACATAAATAAATTGGCTACATTATAAGAGATCCAAATTTTTCGTCATTAAGGAGCACAAAAAGTCTAAAAAGAAGCTTCAAAAAAATTACAAGATATGATCTATCTGAATCTAAAGTTTCAATTCCAACAACTAAAAAGGGGGAATTTCCTTATTTCGAAATGGTTGATTATGAGATTTTCTTTTTTTCTTATTTTTTATTTAATATATAATTGAGTTGTGTATGTGTATATTTCGATACATATAAAAGATCCCCCAAAAAGGTTTTTTTATACTTGTTCCATATATGTCTGCTTTGACTCGAATGAATGTTCTGAAGAAACCTCAATTAAGTTATGTTATAGAAAAAGAGGATTCTTGCTTTTTTGCCCTCCCGCGAGAAAGCATTAATTTCTCAGCTGATTTCTTAAAATACTTCAATAGGTACACGCAAGAAATAAGCCAATTCAGCAGCTTTTTGTTCCATTTCCCGTGGAGTAAAATTCTCATCAGTACGAGTCAATGGAATGGCTCCCTGGCCTCTGATATCCATATAAAGGACACGACGAGCATAAATACCCTCTTTAACTTCTATTCTGACGGACTGAATATCTTTTATAAGAAATCGGAGGAAGACCCGACGATTTTTTCCAGGGAATCCCCAACGAAAGATACACACTATTCCGTCTTTTCTATCAAATCGATCATAACCACTACCTACATTCCACGAAATTGTGCACCACAAATAGGAGCTAATAAAAAGACCCGCGATCCCATAGAAAGACATCACAATCCCTTGTGGAAAAAAAACTATTTGCTGAGACGGAAATAAAGATATCAAATTTCTACCAAGATAACTCGAGGTTCCAACCAACAAGAATCCTAATGAACCTAAAAAAAGGATAACAGCCCAGCAGAAATTACTTGTTTTTCGAGCCCCCGTTATAGGTTCTATCCATATATGTTCTGATCGACAACTCATACTTGATCCGGTTGCTTTTTTTGGAATTGAGAGAATACCCCAAATGAATTTGCCGTTTATTTCGGAAGTAACTCGCATCAACTAGCACTAGTTTGATGTGAACCTTTAGGAGTAATTCATTAAATTGGTTAGATCTAAACTAATAACACACCCTTCGTATGACTCACTAAAGATAGCCACATGTATATAGATAGACCAACTTTACAGTTCAGCTATTCGCCGATTCGGGTCTATTTGAAACTAGCTAATAGCATTTTGGGGAGATTTCGACGGAAGCCTCTTATACCATATTTAGCTAAATGGATATCTGTGTTATGATACAAGCGTCAGTTTTGAAAAAAAAAAAAAAAAAAAATAATATTTTGCGCCCTCGGCTCTAAACAATCTTGTTTTTTTGAACATGAAGAAATAAAGAAGCCATTGCGATTGCCGGAAATACTAGGCCTACTAAAGGGACCAAAACAGAGGGAAAATTAAGAGTTGTCATAGAATGGGTACCTCGATTTACTATTTGTACCTGTTATTATTATTTAGATTTTATATTTATAATATTATTTATAATATAAAGATATCTTATCTTATTATATAATATATATAAAGATCTTACTTATATCTTATATATATTTAATTTATTTATTATACTTATATCTTACTTATATATATAATAATAATATAATAAAAATATAATAATATAATATAGTATTTATATTATAATAATTTGATTTGATTATAATTTGATAATTCTAAATTGGAATTATTACTACTTAAAATTTTTATTAATATCTATATCTATTAAGAATTAATTATTAATTAAAAATAATATAAGTATCTACTATCTAAGTCTAAGTGAGTATATAATGTAGTTTTTCATCTTTCTACATGAAAAATTTGAGAGGATATGGATGAGATATTATTTTCTTCATTTTTTGCTCTTGTCTTCGAATTTCATTCACTAAGCAAAAAGTTTTTTTTAATGAATTAGATTCTATTTATATTGATTCAAGGGTTTGTTAGAATCCCATCCAGCAGGGATTCTTAGTCAAAATAGGATTATCGTACGCTATAGAAAGATAAAAAATTCTATACTATATTTTCTAGATTTTAATTTAATTATATATGACGAGAAGAAGATTTTTTTATTTGCCTAATTTCACGAAAAAAAGAATTTCATCTTTTATCTTGTTAATAGAGACTTCTTGATCAATAATCAGGAATATAGAAAAAGGGTCAGATTTCCGATTTTATGTGACTTTTGATTCGTTATACAATTAGATCGTATGTCAACAAAGAAAACCCATTCGTCTCAATTTCACTTGTATTCCGATAAACGAATTACTTGTTTGCTCAAAATAATGGACTTAATGTTCTAATTTTGATTCAAAGGAAAGAAAGTGTGGAGTTGAAATAACTCACTCAGAACGCCCTTTAAAGGATTACGTGGTACGATTAGATCGAATAAACCCTTCTGGAATAAATACTCAGACGCTTGTGAACCCTCGGGTACTGTTTTATTCAATGTTTGTTCAATTACTCTTTTACCCGCAAAGGCAATGTAGGCATTGGGTTCGGCAATAATGATATCCCCCAACATACCAAAACTGGCTGTCACCCCACCAGTAGTAGGAGATGTAAGGATTGGTACATAGAATAACTTTTTATTTGATTGATAATCATATAAAGCAGAAGATATTTTAGCCATTTGCATCAAGCTCAAACTTCCTTCTTGCATACGTGCCCCTCCGGAAGCACACACTATAATAAGAGGTAGAAATTCTTTAGTAGCATATTCAATCAAACGGGTAATTTTCTCCCCGACTACGGATCCCATACTACCCCCCATAAACTGAAAATCCATAACCCCTATTGCTACGGAAATACCGTTTAATTGCCCTATGCCTGTTTGAACAGCCTCGGTTAATCCTGTCTTTCTTTGATAAGAATCGATACGATTTTTATAAGGCTCCTCCTCCGAATGAAATTGAATGGGATCCAGAGAAACCATGTCTTCATCCATAGGCTCCCAAGTACCCCGATCGATCGAAAGTTCGATTCTATCAGAACTACTCATTTTCAAATGAT